CCCCCGGATCCGCTGCAGGAAAGGGATAATGTGCAACTTCAAGTTGTCAATTATATCCTTTCTGGAAATGGTAAACCAATTCGAGGAATTTCTGATACAAATATTCAATTAGTTCGGACTTGTTTAGTATTGAATTGGACACAAGGCAAAAAAAGTTCTTCTAGTCAAGAAGCCCCTGGTTCCCTTGTTGAAATAAGGGCAAATGCTTTGATTCGACATTTCCTCAAAATTGACTTGGTGAAATCCACTATTTCATATATCGGAAAAAGAAATGATCCATCGGGCTCAGGGTTGCTCTCTGCTAATGGACCGGGTTGCGCCAATATCAATCCGTTTTTTTCTATTTATTCCAGAGTAAGAATTCAACAACCCCTTAATCAAAATAAAAAAACGATTCATACGATATTGAATAGAAAGAAGGGATTCCAGTCGTTGATAATTTTGTCATCATCCAATTGTTTTCGAATGGGTCCATTCAACGATGTAAAATATTACAATTTGATAAAAGAATCAATTAAAATTACACCTATAATTTCAATTAAGAATTCGCTGGGACCCTTAGGAACAGCTTTTCTACTTGCAAATGTTTATTCGTTTTACCATTTAATAACTCATAATCAGATCTTGATAAATAACTATTTGCAACTTGACAATTTAAAACGGACTTTTCGAGTAATTAAATATTTTTTACTAGATGAAAATGAGCAAATTTCGAATCCCGATCCAGGCAGTAACATTATTTTTAATTTGAATTGGGATTTTCTCCGTCTCAATTATTGTCAAGAAACATCTACAAAAATGAGTCTTGGTCAGCTTATTTGTGAAAATATATGTATAGTCAAAAGCGCACCACATCTAAAATCGGGTCAAGTTATACTTGTTCAAGTTGACTCTGTAGTAATACGATCAGCTAAACCTTATTTGGCTACTCCAGGAGCAACTGTTCATGGCCATTACGGGAAAATTCTGTACCAAGGAGATACTTTAATTACATTTCTATATGAAAAATCGAGATCGGGTGATATAACCCAAGGGCTTCCAAAAGTAGAACAGGTATTAGAAGTGCGTTCGGTTGATTCAATATCAATGAATCTAGAAAAGAGAGTTGAGAGTTGGAACGATCATATAACAAAAATTCTTGGAATGCCGTGGGCATTTTTGATTGGTGCTGAGCTAACTATAGTGCAAAGTCGTATCTCTTTGCTTAATAAGATCCAAAAGGTTTATCGATCTCAAGGGGTCCAGATTCATAATAGACATATAGAAATTATTGTACGTCAAATAACATCAAAAGTGTTGGTTTCAGAAGATGGAATGTCGAATGTTTTTTCACCCGGAGAACTAATTGGATTGTTGCGAGCGGAGCGAATGGGGCGCGCGTTGGAAGAAGCGGTTTGTTACCGAGCACTCTTATTGGGAATAACAAAAGCATCTCTCAATACTCAAAGTTTTATATCTGAAGCGAGTTTTCAAGAAACTGCTCGAGTCTTAGCAAAAGCGGCTCTTCGGGGTCGAATCGATTGGTTGAAGGGCCTGAAAGAGAACGTTGTTTTGGGGGGTATGATACCTGTTGGTACCGGATTGAAAAGATTCGTGCCCCCTTCACAACAATATAAGAAAAACCTTTTGGAAACAAAAAAAAACAATCGATTCGACGGGGAAATGAGAGATATTTTGTTTCACCACAGAAAATTCTTTGATTCTTTTCTTTCATCTTTCAAAGAATTTTTATGATAGAGCGGAACTATCATTTATAGGATTTAATGATTCTTAAAAGCGAATTTATCTTTTTGACTATCTGTATATGTATTTGGTGCATTCATTTGATTTGGTAATCAAAATAGTAAGCAATAGAAAAGACTAATGGCTTGGGCGTCTATCTACTATCTACAGGCCAATCTACAGTAGAAGAGAAGGTTCCACCGGAACAATTATTTCTTTTTTTTTTTTTTTTAGTTCGGCGTTCCTCGTCTCTTTTTTTTTCTGAAGGGGGGGAGAAATGACAAGAAGATATTGGAACATTAACTTGGAAGAGATGCTGGAGGCAGGAGTGCACTTTGGCCATGGTACTAGGAAATGGAATCCTAAAATGGCACCTTATATCTCTGCAAAGCGTAAAGGTATTCATATTACAAATCTTACTAGAACTGCTCGTTTTTTATCCGAAGCCTGTGATTTAGTTTTTGATGCAGCAAGTAGAGGAAAACAGTTCTTGATTGTTGGTACCAAAAATAAGGCAACCGATTCAGTAGCACGGGCTGCAACAAAAGCCCGGTGTCATTGTGTTAATAAAAAATGGCTTGGCGGGATGTTAACAAATTGGTCGACTACAGAAACGAGACTTCATAAGTTCAGGGACTTAAGAATGGAACAAAAAACGGGAAGACTCAACCGTTTGCCGAAAAGAGATGCGGCTGTGGTGAAAAGACAATTATCTCGCTTGCAAACATATCTAGGTGGGATTAAATATATGGCAGGGTTACCTGATATTGTAATCATCGTCGATCAGCATGAAGAAGATACGGCCCTGCGAGAGTGTATTACTTTGGGAATTCCAACAATTTCTTTAATCGATACAAATTGTGACCCCGATCTTGCAGATATTTCGATTCCAGCAAATGATGACGCTATAGCTTCAATTCGCTTAATTCTTAACAAATTAGTATTCGCAATTTGTGAGGGACGTTCGAGCTATATAAGAAATCCTTGATTAAAAACGAAAAAGAAATAACTTTGACTTCAAAAATCCGATCGAATAGGTTATTATTTGTTTATTTTTTTTTCGTTTTTAATGGGTTTTGACAAATGGATAAAAGGAGATATTATGTGATTAATTAGTATTCAAAATATTAGTTGATATTCAAAAGATCCAATTAAAGTAGACAAAGAGATGGTTGAATCAAAATAATTTTTTTTAAGTTCCATTTTTCCAGAGGGCAATATGAATGTGCTATCATGTTCCATCAACACATTATACGATATATCTGATGTGGAAGTAGGCCAACATTTCTATTGGCAAATAGGGGGTTTCCAAGTCCATGGGCAAGTACTTATTACTTCTTGGATTGTAATTGCTATCTTATTAGGTTCAGCTACTATAGCTGTTCGGAACCCACAAATAATCCCGACCGGGAGTCAGAATTTTTTCGAATATGTTCTTGAATTCATTCGAGATGTGAGTAAAACCCAAATTGGAGAAGAATATGGTCCTTGGGTTCCTTTTATTGGAACTCTCTTTCTATTTATTTTTGTTTCGAATTGGGCAGGAGCTCTTTTACCTTGGAAAATCATAGAATTACCTCATGGAGAGTTAGCCGCACCCACAAATGATATAAATACTACTGTTGCTTTGGCTTTACTCACGTCAGTGGCATATTTCTATGCGGGTCTTACCAAAAAGGGATTAAGTTATTTCGGGAAATATATTCAACCAACCCCAATTCTTTTACCCATTAACATCTTAGAAGATTTTACAAAACCCTTGTCACTTAGTTTTCGACTTTTCGGAAATATCTTAGCAGATGAATTAGTAGTTGTTGTTCTTGTTTCTTTAGTACCTTCAGTGGTTCCTATCCCTGTCATGTTCCTTGGATTATTTACAAGTGGTATTCAAGCTCTTATTTTTGCAACTTTAACTGCGGCTTATATAGGGGAATCCATGGAGGGTCATCATTGAAATAGTCTTTTTTTCAATTAGCGCAAAGCAATGAGCAATGTATGTGTAGTTCACGATTATTTACTTAAGGAATAGAAATATACAAGACTTTTTATTTCTATATGATAGAACAACTAGGAACAAAAAAATAAAAGATTACAATATTCGAGAATTGTAAAAACAAAAAAGGAAAGAGATCCAAAAGATCTTTTTCCTAAAATTAGTCTTTCGTCCACTTAATATCCTACCTTTCCTTGATGAAGATTTACTTTTCTATCGGTCAGCCAATCTTCTTATTCAAATCATAATTTGAAATATATGTTTACGACGTGTGATTAAATAAAAAACAGGAGAAACAATTCTACTAAATTTGTCTATTTCGATTGTATTCGGTTGGAATAATGATAAAGAAACTGCAAAGGAGAAAAGAATTTACAAAAAGCAAAGAAAGGGGATTCCTGAAAAAAAGGATTGATTCTCGAATCCGATTGAATTGAATGGTTTACGTTATGGAAGAAAGACGGGTATATGTGATAGTAGATATTGGCTGCTTATATATTATGAACTAAAGATATTGCCCTACTGTTGTGTATGGGTTTCAATAGAAGCCCTTTCTATTCTTGTGGCTGTGAATTGGATGAATAATGAGATGAAATCAAGAAAAGATGGAATAATTGAAATAACAGTTCGTAACCAAGAAATGTAAGAACGAGAATTCTATGGATTCACAAAGACTCTGTGTATAGAAATGAAAAATCGGAATATAGAATATTCTTACTTAAATTCGAAGTTCTTAGTTATTTTGACTAGATGAATCTGACTAATACTAATTAAGTCATAATTCATTGGTTGATTGTATCATTAACTATTTCTTTTTTTTGGTATGAGGAACTTATTATGAATCCACTGATTTCTGCTGCTTCCGTTATTGCTGCTGGGTTGGCCGTAGGGCTTGCTTCTATTGGACCTGGGGTTGGTCAAGGGACTGCTGCGGGTCAAGCCGTAGAGGGTATCGCAAGACAGCCCGAGGCAGAGGGAAAAATACGAGGTACTCTCTTGCTTAGTCTAGCTTTTATGGAAGCTTTAACGATTTATGGGTTGGTTGTAGCATTAGCACTTTTATTTGCGAATCCTTTTGTTTAAATCTTCGAAATAGGCATAGGAAAAGTATGTATTTGTATTTTTCCTATTTTATTGCCTTCGATTTGTCGTTTGCTTTTTAAAATTGGACCAAGATTACATTTCTATAAGTCCTTATTCGTTGAGAAAATAACCTACGGGAAGGGCTTATTTAGAGATTGAGGAATTAGCATACCGGCCCGCTTTCCCCGAGGGAAACTTATGG